AACTTTTTCTTCTTCCGTAAAGAATTCTTCTAAAAATTCTGAACCTAATCTTTGCAAAAAAGCGCGTACCGTACTTTTATGTTTACGGGCCAAAGTTCTAGCACATGAAAGTCGAAGTATATACTTTATTCGATACAAACTCTGTTTTTTTGAAGACCCACTATAATAATGAGAAAGATTTCTACATATACGACCAAATCGATCAATAATGTCAGAATCTGATAAATCGGCCCAAACTGGCTTACTAATAGGATTCCCCGATACATTACAAAATTTAGCTTTTGACAACGATCCAATCATAGGAATAATTGGAACTATAGTTTCCCATTTTTTAGTAACAGTATCTATTAAAAAGGAATCCTCCAGCATTTGACTCTTTACCGCTAAAGGATTTATTGGTACATTTGAAAGATAACCCAGAAAATAGAAAGAAAAATTTGATAATTGGTTTATGTGGATCCTACTGGGTTGAGACCAAAAGTGAAAATGACATTGCCAAAAATTGACAAAGTAATATTTCCATTTCTTCATCAGAAGATGAGTCCCTTTTGAAGCCAGAATGGATTTTCCTTGATATCTAACATAATGTATGAAAGGATCCTTGAACAACCATAGGGTTTTCTGAAAATCATTACAACAAAATACTATAAGATGTTGTTCTATTTTCTCATAGAAATGTGTTCGCTCAAGAAAGGTTCCAGAAGATGTTGATCGTAAATAAGAGGAGGATTGTTTACGGAGAAAAACTAATATGGATTCGCATTCAACTACATAGGAATTATATAGGAACCGAAATAGTCTTGGATTCTCTTTTGAAAAACCATAACTAGATTTCTTTGGAGTAATGAGATTATTCCAATTATGATATTCGTGAAAAAAGAATCGTAATAAATGTAAAGAGGAAACGTCTTGTATCCAGCATTGTAGAATTTGAACCAAGATTTCTAGATGGACGGGATAGGGTATTAGTATATTTGATACATAATTTAAATGTGATAATTTGTCCTCAAAAAACGGAAATATTGAATGAATAGATCGTAAATTCTGAGATTTTGGTATTTCTTTTTTTTCTTCTAGGGAGGATACTAACCGCAGCGAGAAAGGCATTTCCACAATGACAGCAAAACCCTCTGATATCATTTGAGAGTAAAAATTCTTGTTGTGCCCAACGAATCTATTTTGGTTAGAATCATTAACAGAATTGATCAAATAATTTTGTTGGTACATTCGAGTAATTAAACGTTTCACAAGTAATGAGCTAAATTTTTTGTTATAACCTGAAATTTCCGCGGGTTCATAAAAATTTGATCCATTTACATTTAAACCATGATCATGAGAAAGTACGTAAATATACTCTTGAAGGAGAAGCGGATATAGGAAGTGTTGTTGTTTAGATCTACTTTTTTCTAAATATCCTTTTAATTCTTCCATTTTAAATTATACTTGAACCAGAGACAGAAAACATTTTTTTGGTCAGCAAATGATACATAGTGCGATATGGCCAGAACAAGTATGTATATAAGGTATGTATACAGTGAGAAAAAGTTACCCTGAAAACAGAGAGTCCAATACCCCAGATCTTCTTCCTATCTTTCCAGATCCAATCGGTTTATGTTTGTTAACATAACAAGAAAAGAAAAGGTTAAAAATCCTTTATTTTTGCAACCCAATCGCTCTTTTGATTTTGGAATCCATTTTCTTTATCAGTATGCTCTTTCTTTTACACATCCATCTCCACTCTACCCTATCTATAATGGGTGAAGAATAGTTAGGATTCATTAAAAAAAGTAATTGATGATCCACTCACAGGAGAACCCTTTCCCGTATCAGGCACTAATCCTTTTTTAACGTCTAATTAGATTAGATCGGGTAACCATTCAAATTAAGAACATAAGCTCGTCGCTTTTTCTTTGCCTAGAATTGGAGCCGTAAGACTCTATCCATTTATTCACTTGACCAAACGGTAAATGTGAATTCATTTTGTCCCCTTCCTAAAATCAAAGGTTTTTTGTACCGATCCAGTAAGGATGATTATTTTTAGAGTTCTACATTACTAATTAAATTAATATAATACGACATGCTATTTTTTCCATTCATTACCTTTCAGGATCAGTCGTGGTCTTATAGACTCTACCGAAAGTCTGGACGAATTCGTTGCTTCATCCAAATGTGTAAAAGATCATAGCCGCACTTAAAAGCCGAGTACTCTACCGTTGAGTTAGCAACCCAGATAAATATATATATATATATATTAAATATGTATATAATGTGAATATTATATATGAAGAGTAGATATGATCGAAATCAAAATACAAATATATTTAAATTTTCAAATAAATTGATTGCACGATCCCACAAAAAAAATATTGAAATTTAATTAGCAACAAATTTGAAAAGAGAAAATCGATAAAGTCTTATTAAAAATTAATCTATTAAACCGGGGCAGATCCGATTAAAATAAAAAGATTTCCAGAGAAAAAGCGATGTAAAAATTGACAGACCTTTATTTAATTTTTTTTTTATCAATTCAAAAAAATTTTCATTCATTAATAATTGAAGTAAAGAACCAATATAACCAGTATAAATATGAGTGGGGATAAACAGATCCATTTATTTATGATCGAATTATATTTGTTCAATACACCATTGTCAATATGAATTGCATGTTGAAAAAAAAAAACAAATCAAATTAATTGAATAAATCACTTGTGTTGGATTGGCACGACATAAAATAAATAAGAAATGTGGAGAAAAAAATGAGGAAGAAGTGGAGAAATTTTCGGGTTTATTCAATCAATATAAGTACAATAAGCAAGATTAACTTGTTTTGGTTGGTAAATTCCCAAAACAAGAAAAAGTGTGTGAACAGAGGGCAAATGTTGAGTAAAAATTTATACAAAGCTGTATACGTATACTATATACTAGATACTAAGCACTGCCATTATTTTGTATTTCAAAAATCTTTTGATTAATTCAAAGTTCTTTAGACAATTAAATTAATTCCGCTTTCTTAAAAATATCATGAACAGTTCTTGTGGGTTGAGCTCCTTTTTCAAGAAAATATAGAATAGCCGGAACATTTGAATAAGTTTGATTCTTTATCGGATCATAAAAACCCACTCTCTGAAGATCTCTTCCTTCTCTTCGGGATCGAACATCAATTGCAACGATTCGATAGATGGCTCATTGGGATAGATAAGCAAAGCCCCCCCCAGAAACGTATAGGAGGTTTTCTCCTCGTACGGCTCAAGCAAGAAAGAATGATTCTAAAACGATTGATTCAATTCGTTTTTTTTTATTATTTTTTTTTATTTTTATTTATTTATTATATTAATATTATTTATTTTAATTAAAATTAATTTTTTTAATTTATATTTATTATAATATTTATAATATATAAATATAATTTATAATATATAATAAATTTATTATTTATATTTTATTTATTTTATTAATAATTTATATATTAATTTATATATTATTATATATATTTTTTATAGATATAGATTTAATATATAATATATTTTTTATAGATATAGATTTAATATCAATTTAATATTTTAAATAAAATTTTTAATAAATTAAATAAATTTAAAAAAAGATTTAAAATTTAATTTAATAAATAAATTTTAAAATTTGATTTGTTTAAAAATATTATTATTATATTAATAAAAATATTAAATATTATTTTAAAAATATTATTATTATATTAAAATTATATTAAAATAGATTATATTAGTTTTTAGATTATATTAAAAAAAACTATAAATCTATAACTATGACTATAAATAAATATAAATTATAAATAATATAAATTAATAAAATGATAAAATCAAAATAGACAAAATAATAATAAATAAAATATCAATAGTCATATCATAATATAGTGATAGTCATAATGAATGGTATAATGGCAAACTGATCCATAAATAAAATCATGAATTAAACTATGATTGGAATTTTTTTATTTTTCCATAAAAAAATGAAACTTCATTCATTTGTACTCATAACTCAAGTTGGATAGCTCTCAAAGAATTCGAATAGAAATCCTTAGAATTTTTTGAGTCGTCTGTAACCTTTTTTGTTTGTCTCATCTCAAATCTATTTGAATTTGAATTTTATTCCTTATTCTAATTCCTCATTTTGATCCAATTGTTGAGACGATTGAAAATAGGGTTTCCTTGTTCCGGAATCCTTAATCTTTGCTTTGTTGAATCGTTGGGTTTAGACATTACTTCGGTGATTTTACTCCTTTCAAAACGGCAGCAACATACCCTTTCTTTCTATGGAAAAATTATACGAACGATTTATTCCCTTGTAATACACTTTTGATCAAAATAGTTTTCCCAATTCCAACAAGTTTGACTTTTTGATTTCAAATTGTTAGAATTTGAATCTTTCGATTTCTAACTAAATTGAAGATATATTTACAAAGTTGGTCCATTGGCATTAACCCTAGATTCTTTCCCTAGATATGATAAATGAATCATTACTTTCTACTCGAGCTTCATCGTGTGCTATTTACTTATTATTTACAACCCAACAAAATAGGGTTCCTAGTAGAACAGGACAAACCATGTCGAGCCAAGAGCATTCTCATTTCTGTAGAGAATGGTGGATGTGAGAATCCACATAAGTGATCACGTCCTTCAAGTCGCACGTTGCTTTCTACCACATCGTTTCAAACGAAGTTTTACCATAACATTCCTCAAATTTTGAACCGGGATGGAATTGATTCAATACGGAATCATGAATAGTCATTGGCTCAATCGGTACATTTTAGTACATACTTTTTTATTTTATTTTATTCATTCTCCTTTTATTTATGGATAAAAAAGTCTTTATCCTAAAGAAATCTCAGCAAGAAAAGAATCCAATTTAACCCCCCTATGAAGGAAACAAACCCATTTCTATTTTTTACAAAAAAAATGAGGAAATCGCTTAAGACCCATTTACATCTTCAACAGATTGTTTGGAACGATCCAGTCATGAAAAAAAAAAAGATTCCATTTTTCTCAAAAAAAATACAATTTAGACCTAAAAAAAAATAGGTCTTTCATCTTTCATTACATTAAAATTCTGTTCCTGATTGGATTGGAACGGACTCATTTATTAACCAAAAAAACTATAACTATTCCAATACCTAAAATTCAAATGAAAGAAGGGTCAGAAGTGTATTTTATCGATAAAATTTATTTCTCACACTTCCATTTCTTCGAGTACCGAGGATTCATAAGAAATCGAGAAAGATGGTTTAGTTCAATTAAAGAATCTTATCTTGTACTTCAACACTATGACTGTCAATATGTTTTTCGATAATTACTGAATTTGATTTCTTCTTCAATCAAGCAGCACTCGCAATCATAAGCAAGTAGCTAATAATTTTTAGTAGATATCTCATTCATTAAAGTAAAGATAGATACGCGAATTTGACTATGTCCGATTGAATCATCAATCGTTTAATTGAAACCAGATATTTTGAGAAACCCATGCGGTTTTTTATTTTAATTTAATAGGTGTGGAATGGAAAATATCTCATGAAAATATCTCATATATATAAGGTAAGATTAAATAAGGTAAGATTAAGGTCATTATTTTTTCAGATGAAAAAAAAAACCAGAACCAGAAGAGTATGATCTCTTTCCATATTCATCCATCATATGCAATGAACATTTGTTCCCAAGAGTGGATAATTATGTATATTTTTTTAATTTTAATTAAAGAATAACAGATTTTTTCACTTAACCGATTTCGTTGACTACGAAAATAGAACACAAGAAAATAGAACACAAACAATACATAATACATATGGGCATGGAACTCGGTCTTTTTTTGCAAATTTTGCTTTACTTTACGTTTTTTCATCAATCCAATTTTATTAGGTAAATTGAATAGAATAGAATATATAATTTCCTTCCCTGAGTCGCTACATTAACTTACAATTTTTTTATTCATTTAAACCGGATACAAAAGTAAATGGGTCAAAATATGTTTGATATTCCTATTTGTTTGAATTTGACTCCATCTCAGTTTTAGGGGCTTTAAAAAGAATTATCTCCAAAAACCTCTATTCTTTTGTTTAGTCTCTCTATAGACTGTGGAATACCCTATTCACTTACTTTAGGTAAATGGAGAGATTTTTCGCATTTTGATTCTGAAGAATTGATCTGGGACGGAAGGATTCGAACCTCCGAATAACGGGACCAAAACCCGCTGCCTTACCGCTTGGCCACGCCCCATTTAGATTTCTATTTGACACTAATAAACAACATTATACCTTTTTGGGACATTCGTCAATTCCAGACTTAATTCACAACAATATGACAATAAAAAGAAAAATAAATAAAATAAATACATATAGGATGTCTTGTTATTCTTGCTGGTATTCGATACATATAGATATAGAATAAAAAATTCATTGATGATTACATATAATTCAATTAAGATATTGTATGAAAGTGTAATTCCTTGTATTCTCATTTGAAAATGTGAGGATTTTGGGTTTGGATTTTTTGGGGGGAGTTCAAATCAAAGAAAAGGAAGGATTTTTTACCTACCTTTTTTCTAAAATTTCCCTTCTTATATCAATAATTCAATAAAAATTAAATTATCTACAAAAAAAAATGTTTGTTTGTTATGCTTAATATCTTTTTTAGTTTTATCTGTATCTGTCTTAATTCTGCCCTTTCTTCAAGCAGTTTTTTCTTCGGGAAATTGCCCGAGGCTTATGCTCTTTTCAATCCAATCATAGACATTATGCCCGTCATACCTGTACTTTTCTTTCTCTTAGCCTTTGTTTGGCAAGCTGCTGTAAGTTTTCGATGAAGTTCTTAATCTTAATACTATACTGAAAATATTCATGATTTATTCGATAAAAAAATTCTAACAATTATTGATAAGATCATATGAGTCTTACATTACAAATCCTCTATTAAAAATTTTTAATTCTTGTATATTGGATAAGGGCAGCGATTAATTTTGATCAGTCCATTTTCCCTTTCGTCCGCCCTTCCGGTGAGCAAGGACTTTATTAGATTAGGTTTTTCCACAATACCTAATTGTTAATATTACAATAACAATTTTGGTAACGAAAAAATCAGAATCTTTAATTACAAATAAATTCATGAATTTTGAAAATTCATTTTTTTTTTAGATTTAGAAAAAAACACTTAATTAAAAGAATTTGTTCTTTATTTTTTCATATTTTGGTGTCATGTCAAATCAAAATAGTACATGTATTACAACAAAACAAATGGATAATCTATTCCCCTTTACCCCAAAAATGATCTTATCTTGGAGATTGTGTAATGCTTACTCTTAAACTCTTCGTTTATACAGTAGTGATATTCTTTGTTTCTCTCTTTATTTTCGGATTCTTATCTAATGATCCAGGACGTAATCCTGGGCGCGAGGAATAAAAGACTAAGAGGTTTTTATCATTTTTCCTTGCTTTTTCTGAATATTTTTTTATGTACTCCATATATTCAACTATGATAAAAAAAAAAAATAAAGGATCGAGATTTTTCGAATTCAAAAGTATCAAGTGACCAGAGAAAGCGGAGAGAGAGGGATTCGAACCCTCGGTACGAATAACTCGTACAACGGATTAGCAATCCGCCGCTTTAGTCCACTCAGCCATCTCTCCTAATTTTGAATTGGGATTCTTTATGTTTATGTGACACTTAAAGTAACGGTTGATTGATGAAAATCCGCCTTACCTTTTTTAATAATAATATGACTTTTAAAATTTTAATAATAATATTTTTAAACTTATTAATTTAAACTTATTAGTTATTAAATTTCTTATTTATTACAATATTAAATTTCCTTATAATTTACTTATTATATTTTAATTAATAATTAATATTAAATTCCATTTGAATTATTAAATTGTAAATTATTATTATTATTAAATTAAAATTATATTAAAATTATATTTATATTTTTAATATTAAAATTAAATATTAAAAAAATTATATTATTAGATATACAAATATATTTAAAATATAATAATATATAAAATATAATATATATTTAAATATATAATATAAATATATAATATATAAATATTATATATAAAATATTATAATTAATATATACAAATATAATTAATACATACAAAATATAAAAAATATATTATATATTATTTATATTATATATTATTTATAAACATATTAATTAATAATAAACAAAATAATAATAATATTAATTTATATATATTTATTATATATATTTATATATATATATATATATACTTACTAAATATACTTACTATTACTAAATCTAAATTAAATATACTAAATTAAATAAATTTAAATTTTTTATATACTTATTATATTAATTAAATTTTATTATATTAATTAAATTATATATACTAAATCATTAATTTTTATTTTTTTATTTTATATGAGTTATTATATGTAACTATAAATATTAAATATTATATGATATGGCAGTTATTAACTTATATGGTAATAGCCATTATTATATTACCATATCATATAAATATTAACTAACAAATAATAAAATTAACATAATAAATATATAACTATAATAAATACAAATAACAAATAATATAAATAATATACAACAACAAAAGTATATAACATATTAGTTAAATAAATTTATAAGATAAGCTAAATTAAATACTAAATAAATAAAAAAAATAAATAATAATATTAATATAATATAATAGATTATTCTATTAGATAATAAATTAGATAATAAAATATTCAAATTTAGATAATATTTTAATCTTATTATAATATTTATTTGAATATTTTATTAATTAGTAATTAGATTAAAGTTTTAACTAGATTAGAATTTTAACTTTATTTTAGATAATATTTAATATTTTAGATAATATTTAATAAATTTAATAAATATTTGGTCATTTTATTTTTTTGGGTAATATTTAATAATAATTATTAATAATAATAATTGGGTATAATATTTAATAATTTAATATTAATTATTAATATATAAATAAATTAATATATAAAATATAAATAATTATTATTTAATATTTATAAAAAATATCATCATATTCACATAAATAATAAATGAAAATATAAAATAAAATAAATAATAATAAATGAAAATTAATAAAGATATATGTAAATAAATATGTGAAGTATAAGGTAAGGATAAAAAAAAATAAGGACATAAGATAAGGCTAAGTTATTAAGATAAGGGTAAATAAGATACCTATGAATTTGACTTAACCAACAATTCCATTTTGATAACAATAATAATTCAAAACGGATATCTCAAATAGAAAAATACCTTATTTTTTTTTTTTTCATACAAAAATTTTTATTTTATTTCCCCGGCCTGGCTAGTACTAGCTAGGCCATTACTTCAATTAATCATTCATAAATCCTTTACTTTATATTATATATGTATTTGAAATACAATTGTTATGTATTTGAATATGTATTTGAAATACAATTGTTATGTATTTGAATATGTATTTGAAATACAATTGTTATTGATTGAAGCAACAAAAATAACAATAAGGGAATTTCTATTCCTATTCCATTCTTAGAGGTGTCATTTTTTTTTATGAATTTACTTACTGGTACTGGACTTGAATAAAAAATAAATAACTAAAAAAAGAACAAATCAAATGTCAAATTAAGAAAACAAATTCAAACAAAAAACAAAAAAAGAACGAATTTACAATTTTTTTTTGAATTCTTAATTTAATTAAACTTTCTTAATTACTTAACTCATTAAATTTAAATTAAAACTTAACTTATTAAATTTATTTAATATTTAATGATATTAAAATTGAATTTATTTATTTAAATTTTGTGAATTTTTTTTATTTACTTTACAACATTATTATCATTATATTAGATATTAATTATTAGATATTAATTATTAATATTATTAATAAATAATATTATTATTAAATAAAATTTAAATTAATAAATACAAAATTAAATATAAAATTTTAAATAAATATAATATTTTAAATATAAAAATATAAATAAAATAAAAAAAAATATGAATATTAATTAATATTAATTAATAAATATTAATATTAAATAGAATATTTTAAATATAATATAATATTATATAACCAAAATATTAAATATAATAAATATAATTAATATTATATTAAATATAAAAAATATTATTTATTAATATTTAATTTAATTTATTAAACTATTTATTATTAATTAAACTATTTATTATTATATAATATATTTATGTAATATATATATTAAATTATATTATTATATTATATTTTATTAAACTATTAAATAGAATATTAATAAACTATTAAATAGAATATTAAACTATTCAGATAATATTCTTAAATTCAAATAGAATATTAAACTCTAAATAGAATCTATAATATAAATAGAATATTATATTAAACTAATTATAAATATAAACTGATTAAAATGAAAATATTAAACTAACTAAATAAATAAAAAAAATTAAATGAATAAAATATTAAATGAATATTAAATTTAACTTAACTTACTTAACTTATTTACTTGTTAAAGTAACAAACTTTGTTTGATTTGAAGACTTAAGTAAGATCCATCTAATTGACCCAAATTTATAAGATCTGGCACCCAAAAAAGAAATAAAAAAATAAAAGTGGAATTCCGAATTCTTGTAGAATTCTTTTTTATGTCCAACTTCAATAGCTCCTTCAAGTCAGAATTATCAGTAACGACTCACCATGAAATGAAAAGTATAACTCATTATTTTATAGTTAAATAAACTTTATTCAGCTATTTGGGATTTTATCAAGTCCCTTCCCTGTCAAGACAAATATGTGTCAAGATTCAAATTTTCATCATTCTGATGCTATCTTTATTATGTCTCACTCCTTTGTTCGACAAATAGCTTATTAATATACAATAATGAAATTGTAGCGGGTATAGTTTAGTGGTAAAAGTGTGATTCGTCCTATTAACAACTTAAATAGTTAAAGGGTCTTTCAGTTAATATTCCAATAAGAAACTTTATTTCTTAAAAAAGGGTTAATCCTTTACCTCTTAATGTTACGTTTGAGGAAAAATCAAAATTCTCGTGATTTGTATCCAAAGGCCAGTCATTTTTTAATTGACTAAAAAACATTGGATCATATGGAATCGCGAAGCATAATTTTTTTGAGTTGATTCAACTCTTACAATTGAATGAGTATGAGTAAAGGGATCCATGGATGATAAAATCAAAAGTTTTTTTCTAATCGTAACTAAATCTTCAATTTTTGTATTAAAAAGGGGATTGAAGCCAAATAGCTAGAAAATGATGGCTTTGGTTTACTAGAGCCATCGACATATTGTTTCAGCTCGGTAGAAACAAAATTATTTTTTTCCTCAGGATTCCACGAGTCGAAATAAGGAACGAAGTAACTAGACAGATTTGGTAGAAATTTCCTCTTCTAGAAGGATCATCTATAAAGCGAGTAAGAAAAGCTGACATGGATGTTATGGATCTCATTTTTTTTTTCAGATTTATGATGACTCCCTTTTCATACAGCATAATTTTTTTATGTTTTTTCTTCTTGTATGCCTTAGATCTGGGAACACATTGATCTTCCATAAAGGAGCCGAATGAAACAAAAATTTCATGTTCGGTTCTGAATTAGAGACGTTAAAAACGATCAACCAACGTCGACTATAACCCCTAGCCTTCCAAGCTAACGATGCGGGTTCGATTCCCGCTACCCGCTCTATATCACTTTTATATATACATCCATCATTGATTCGGATAGGCATTCTTATTTGCTTTGCCAAAATCTTCCACATGAAATCCAATTCTTGTTTTATTTTTATTTTTATCCGGATAAAAATAAAACAGGAATGAAAAGCAGCGTCCATTGTCTAATGGATAGGACAGAGGTCTTCTAAACCTTTGGTATAGGTTCAAGTCCTATTGGACGCAATTTATTTCCATCTATTTTTTTTTAGATTGTTATGCCAAAAACTTATTTATTTGGTTAAATAAAAATTTGAATCAGAGACATTTCTCAATGATTACTCTTGTACTAAGAATAAGAGTAATAGAAAAAGAGTCATAATTTTAGGTTTGCTCCTGAAGTAGAAACAATTCGATCTGTTCCTGAATAGCCTCCTTCAAAAGGGCTTCCGCTTCCTCGGTGAATGTCTTGGTGGAAGATATAATTTCTTGGAACTGAGGTTTATTCTTTTTTAAGTAGGTACGTAACTGAACGAGAAATTTCTTTACCTGTACAATTTCTAATGGATCAAGATATCCATTTGCTCCGGTATAAATAGTAACTATCTGCTCTTCCACCGTGAGAGGGTCCGATTGGGATTGTTTAAGCAACTCGCGTAATCGTTGGCCTCTTGCCAATTGATTCTGAGTAGCTTTATCAAGATCAGAAGCGAATTGCGCAAAGGCTTCTAATTCTGCGAATTGAGCTAGTTCCAGTTTTAATTTGCCGGCTACTTGTTTCATGGCTTTAATTTGAGCCGCAGATCCTACTCTAGAGACGGAAATACCCACAT